GCCAGCGTAGCTTAACACAAAGCATAGCACTGAAGATGCTAAGATGAGTCCTAAAAAACTCCGCAGGCACAAAGGCATGGTCCCGACCTTACTATCAGCTCTAACTCAACTTACACATGCAAGTCTCCGCAACCCAGTGAATATGCCCTCAATCCCCACATCCCGGGGACGAGGAGCGGGCATCAGGCACAAACATTAGCCCAAGACGCCTGGCCGAGCCACACCCCCAAGGGAATTCAGCAGTGATAAACATTAAGCCATAAGTGAAAACTTGACTTAGTTAGTGTTAAAAGGGCCGGTAAAACTCGTGCCAGCCACCGCGGTTAGACGAGAGGCCCCAGTTGATATTATAAACGGCGTAAAGGGTGGTTAAGGACAAACAAAAATAAAGCCAAATGGCCCCTCGGCCGTCATACGCTTCTAGGTGTCCGAAGCCCTAATACGAAAGTAGCTTTAATAAACCAACCTGACCCCACGAAAGCTGAGAAACAAACTGGGATTAGATACCCCACTATGCTCAGCCATAAACCTAGACATCCAACTACAATCAGATGTCCGCCAGGGTACTACGAGCATTAGCTTAAAACCCAAAGGACCTGACGGTGTCTCAGACCCCCCTAGAGGAGCCTGTTCTAGAACCGATAACCCCCGTTCAACCTCACCACTTCTAGTCATCCCAGCCTATATACCGCCGTCGTCAGCTTACCCTGTGAAGGTAACAAAAGTAAGCAAAATGGACACAACCCAGAACGTCAGGTCGAGGTGTAGCGCATGAAGTGGGAAGAAATGGGCTACATTTTCTACCACAGAACATTACGAACATGTACCATGAAATAGTGCTTAAAGGAGGATTTAGTAGTAAAAGGGAAATAGAGTGTCCCTTTGAACCCGGCTCTGAGACGCGTACACACCGCCCGTCACTCTCCCCTGTCAAAATGCATTAAAAATACCTAATACAAAAGCACTGACAAGGGGAGGCAAGTCGTAACATGGTAAGTGTACCGGAAGGTGCACTTGGACCAAACCCAGGGTGTGGCTGAGTTAGTCAAGCATCTCACTTACACCGAGAAGACATCCATGCAAGTTGGATTACCCTGAGCTAAACAGCTAGCTTAACTACTTAATAACCAAACAACATACATAAAACAAAATAAACCTACTACTAAAAATTAAATCATTCTTTTACCTTAGTATGGGAGACAGAAAAGGTCCTACTAAAGCAATAGAAACAGTACCGCAAGGGAAAGCTGAAAGAGAAATGAAACAACCCATATAAGCACTAAAAAGTAAAGACTTAACCTTGTACCTTTTGCATCATGATTTAGCAAGCACACTCAAGCAAAGAGACCTTTAGTTTGAAACCCCGAAACCAGGTGAGCTACCCCGAGACAGCCTATTAAGGGCCAACCCGTCTCTGTGGCAAAAGAGTGGGAAGAACTCCGGGTAGAAGTGACAGACCTACCGAACCTGGTGATAGCTGGTTGCCTAAGAAATGGATAGAAGTTCAGCCTCGCGCCCCTCAAATCAAACAAACATAAATAAGACACAGAGAAATGCACGAGAGTTAGTTAAAGGGGGTACAGCCCCTTTAACAAAGGACACAACCTTCTCAGGAGGATAAAGATCACAATACATAAAACACACTGTTCTAGTGGGCCTAAAAGCAGCCACCTAAACAGAAAGCGTTAAAGCTCAGACAGACAAAAGTTTATTATTCCGATAAAAAATCTTACTCCCCTAAACAATATTAGGCCAACCCATGCCCCCATGGAAGAGATTATGCTAAAATGAGTAACAAGAAGGCCCGACCTTCTCCAAGCACAAGTGTAAGCCAAATCGGACCAACCATTGGCAATCAACGAACTCAACCAAAGAGAGTAATGTGAATTACAAAAAAATCAAGAAAAACCCACAACCAAACATCGTTACCCCCACACTGGAGTGCATTTAAAGGAAAGACTAAAAGAAAAGGAAGGAACTCGGCAAACACAAGCCTCGCCTGTTTACCAAAAACATCGCCTCCCGCAACACAACCAAGTATAGGAGGTCCAGCCTGCCCAGTGACTACAAGTTCAACGGCCGCGGTATTTTGACCGTGCAAAGGTAGCGCAATCACTTGTCTTTTAAATAGAGACCTGTATGAATGGCCAAACGAGGGCTTAACTGTCTCCCCTTTCCAGTCAGTGAAATTGATCTACCCGTGCAGAAGCGGGTATAATACTACAAGACGAGAAGACCCTTTGGAGCTTAAGGTACAAAACTCAACCACGTAAAGCAACTCAGTGAAAAGTAAAAACTTCGTGGAAAATGAAATTTTACCTTCGGTTGGGGCGACCACGGAGGAAAAAAAAGCCTCCAAGTGGACTGGGGAAAAACCCCTAAAACCAAGAGAGACATCTCTAAGCCACAGAACATCTGACCAAACATGATCCGGCAACAAAACCGATCAACGAACCAAGTTACCCTAGGGATAACAGCGCAATCCTCTCCCAGAGTCCATATCGACAAGAGGGTTTACGACCTCGATGTTGGATCAGGACATCCTAATGGTGCAGCCGCTATTAAGGGTTCGTTTGTTCAAGGATTAAAGTCCTACGTGATCTGAGTTCAGACCGGAGTAATCCAGGTCAGTTTCTATCTGTAACGCTACTTTTCCTAGTACGAAAGGATCGGAAAAGAGGGGCCTATACCAAAGGCACGCCCCACCCCTAATTTATGAAAACAAATAAACAAATCAAAGGGAGAGCAAAACCAACAACCGGCCAAAATAAGGACATACTGGGGTGGCAGAGCATGGTAAATTGCGAAAGACCTAAGCCCTTTTAACCAGAGGTTCAAATCCTCTTCCCAGTTATGCTAAACACCCTAATAACCCACCTAATTAACCCCTTAGCCTACATTGTACCAGTACTCCTAGCAGTAGCCTTCCTAACACTCATTGAACGAAAAGTATTAGGATATATACAACTACGAAAAGGACCAAATGTAGTAGGACCCTACGGATTACTACAACCAATTGCAGACGGCGTAAAACTATTTATCAAAGAACCCGTACGTCCATCTACCTCATCCCCATTCCTATTCTTAGCCACCCCAATACTTGCACTAACCCTAGCTATAACCCTATGAGCACCTATACCAATACCCCACCCAGTAACTGACTTAAACCTAGGAATTCTCTTCATCCTAGCATTATCAAGCCTTGCAGTATACTCAATCTTAGGATCAGGATGAGCATCAAATTCAAAATACGCATTAATCGGAGCCCTCCGGGCCGTAGCCCAAACAATTTCGTATGAAGTAAGCCTAGGATTAATCCTCCTTTCCGTAATCATCTTTTCAGGAGGATACACGCTACAAACATTTAACATCACCCAAGAAAGCATCTGACTACTCGCCCCCGCTTGACCTTTGGCCGCAATATGATACATCTCAACACTAGCTGAAACAAACCGAGCACCATTCGACCTAACAGAGGGAGAATCAGAACTAGTATCCGGTTTTAACGTAGAATACGCAGGAGGACCATTCGCACTCTTCTTCCTAGCCGAATATGCCAACATCCTCCTTATAAATACCCTATCAGCAATCTTATTCCTAGGCGCCTCACACATCCCAAACATACCAGAAATCACGACAATTAACCTCATAACTAAAGCCGCACTTTTATCAATCCTATTCCTATGAGTACGAGCCTCATATCCACGATTCCGATATGACCAACTAATACACCTAGTATGAAAAAATTTCCTCCCCCTTACACTTGCCTTCGTACTATGACACACCGCCCTGCCAATCGCACTAGCAGGACTCCCCCCACAATTATAACCAAAGGAACTGTGCCTGAACGCCAAAGGACCACTTTGATAGAGTGACTTACAGGGGTTAAAATCCCCTCAGTTCCTAGAAAGAAGGGAATCGAACCCATACTCAAGAGATCAAAACTCTCGGTGCCTCCTCTACACCACTTTCTAAGACGGAGTCAGCTAATAAAGCTTTCGGGCCCATACCCCGAACATGACAGTTAAAATCCATCCTCCGCCAATGAATCCATATGTACTTATAATCCTACTATCTAGCCTAGGACTAGGAACTACCCTCACCTTCGCTAGTTCCCATTGACTTTTAGCCTGAATAGGCCTAGAAATTAATACCTTAGCAATTACCCCCCTAATAGCACAACATCACCACCCACGTGCAGTAGAAGCAACCACTAAATATTTCTTAACCCAAGCCACCGCAGCAGCAATAATCCTATTTGCAAGCACAACAAACGCCTGAATAACCGGAGAATGAAATATTAACGACCTATCAAACCCCATCGCCAGCACAATATTTATAACCGCCCTAGCACTCAAAATTGGACTAGCACCAATACACTTCTGAATACCAGAAGTACTACAAGGCTTAGACCTAATAACAGGGCTAATTCTATCCACCTGACAAAAACTTGCCCCATTCGCACTAATTATTCAAACAGCACAAACCATCGACCCAGCACTATTAACACTACTAGGAATCACCTCTACACTAGTAGGCGGATGAGGAGGACTAAACCAAACCCAAATCCGAAAAATCCTAGCTTATTCATCAATCGCACACATAGGATGAATAATTATCGTAATCCAATACGCCCCACAACTCACACTAATCGCACTAGGAATATATATGATCATAACTTCCGCAGCATTCCTAACCATAAAAACATCACTAACAACAAAAATCAATACACTAGCAACAACCTGATCAAAAAACCCAATCCTAGCATCAACAACTGCTCTAGTACTATTATCACTAGGCGGATTACCACCACTTACAGGATTCATACCAAAATGACTAATCCTACAAGAACTAGCAAAACAAGAACTCCCAATCATAGCCACAACCATAGCCCTAACCGCCCTAATTAGCCTATACTTTTACCTACGACTATGTTATGCAATAACACTAACCATTTCCCCCAACACAACCAACTCAACCACCCCATGACGAACCAACACAACACAAATCTCCCTCCCACTAGCCACATTCACCATGGCTGCCCTAATACTACTGCCAATAACCCCAAATATCATAGCACTAACCACCTAGGGATTTAGGTTAACACCAGACCAAAAGCCTTCAAAGCCTTTAGTAGAAGTGAAAATCTTCTAATCCCTGATTAAGACCTACAAGAAATCAACTTGCATCTCCTGATTGCAAATCAGACACTTTAATTAAGCTAAGGCCTCACTAGATGAGAAGGCCTCGATCCTACAAACTCTTAGTTAACAGCTAAGCGCTCAAGCCAGCGAGCATTCATCTACTTTTCCCGCCGCTTAACCAAGTAAGGCGGGAAAAGCCCCGGCAGAGTATTAATCTACGTCTTCAGATTTGCAATCCGATATGTTCTTCACCACGAGGCTGATAGGAAGAGGACTTAAACCTCTATCTTCGGGGCTACAACCCACCGCCTAAACTCTCGGCCACCCTACCTGTGGCAATCACGCGCTGATTCTTCTCTACTAACCACAAAGACATTGGTACCCTTTATCTTGTATTTGGTGCCTGAGCCGGAATAGTAGGAACCGCTTTAAGCCTTCTCATTCGGGCTGAACTTAGCCAACCCGGGTCACTTCTAGGCGATGACCAAATTTATAATGTTATCGTTACTGCCCACGCCTTCGTAATAATTTTCTTTATAGTAATGCCAATCCTCATCGGAGGATTCGGAAACTGACTCGTACCCCTAATAATTGGAGCCCCAGACATAGCATTCCCACGGATAAATAACATAAGCTTCTGACTACTACCCCCATCATTTCTATTATTACTAGCCTCTTCTGGTGTTGAAGCTGGAGCAGGAACAGGATGAACAGTATATCCACCTCTTGCAGGAAATCTAGCCCACGCAGGAGCATCAGTAGACCTAACAATTTTCTCACTTCACCTGGCAGGTGTATCATCAATTTTAGGAGCAATCAACTTCATCACTACAACTATTAATATGAAACCCCCTGCCATCACCCAATATCAAACACCACTATTGGTTTGATCCGTGCTTGGAACCGCTGTATTACTACTTCTATCATTACCTGTTCTAGCCGCCGGAATTACAATACTTCTAACAGATCGAAACCTTAATACCACATTCTTTGACCCCGCAGGGGGAGGAGACCCAATTCTCTATCAACACCTATTCTGATTCTTTGGACACCCAGAAGTTTATATTCTTATTCTTCCAGGATTCGGAATTATTTCTCATGTTGTAGCTTACTATTCAGGTAAAAAAGAACCATTTGGTTATATGGGTATAGTCTGAGCTATAATGGCCATCGGCCTCCTAGGGTTTATCGTATGAGCCCACCATATATTTACCGTTGGAATAGACGTAGATACTCGTGCATACTTTACATCAGCAACAATAATTATCGCAATTCCAACAGGTGTAAAAGTATTTAGCTGATTAGCTACACTTCACGGAGGATCTATTAAATGAGAAACACCCATATTATGAGCCTTAGGTTTCATTTTCCTATTTACAGTTGGCGGCCTAACAGGAATCGTCTTATCTAACTCATCATTAGATATTGTCCTTCATGACACTTACTATGTAGTTGCACACTTCCACTACGTACTATCAATGGGTGCCGTATTCGCAATTATAGCAGCCTTCGTACACTGATTCCCCCTATTAACCGGATATACTCTCCACAACGCCTGAACAAAAATCCACTTTGGGGTTATGTTTATTGGGGTTAACCTCACATTCTTTCCACAACACTTCCTAGGCCTAGCAGGTATGCCACGACGATACTCTGACTACCCAGATGCCTATGCCCTATGAAACACAGTATCATCTATCGGATCATTAATTTCCTTAGTAGCAGTAATTATATTCCTATTCATCCTATGAGAAGCCTTCGCCGCTAAACGAGAAGTATTATCTGTAGAATTAACAGCAACAAACGTAGAATGACTCCATGGCTGCCCTCCACCATACCACACATATGAGGAACCAGCATTCGTACAAATTCAATCATACTAACGAGAAAGGGAGGAATTGAACCCCCATATGCTGGTTTCAAGCCAGCCACATAACCACTCTGTCACTTCCTTCAAGACATTAGTAAAATGTAAATTACACCACCTTGTCAAGGTGGAATTGTAGGTTAAATCCCTGCATGTCTTAACCTTAAAACTTAATGGCACATCCAACACAATTAGGATTCCAAGACGCGGCATCACCCGTTATAGAAGAACTTCTTCACTTCCATGACCACGCACTAATAATCGTATTTCTAATCAGCACTCTAGTATTATATATTATTGTTGCAATGGTCTCAACTAAACTTACCAACAAATATATTCTAGACTCCCAAGAAATCGAAATTGTATGAACTATTCTTCCAGCTATTATTCTAGTACTAATTGCCCTACCATCTTTACGTATTTTATATCTTATAGACGAAATCAACGATCCCCACCTAACAATCAAAGCAATAGGACATCAATGATACTGAAGTTACGAATATACAGATTACGAAAACCTAGAATTTGATTCCTACATAGTACCAACCCAAGACCTAACTCCAGGACAATTCCGACTTCTAGAAACAGACAACCGAATAGTTGTTCCTGTAGAATCCCCAATTCGTGTCCTAGTGTCTGCTGAAGACGTACTACATTCATGAGCTGTCCCATCCCTAGGTGTAAAAATAGACGCAGTCCCAGGACGATTAAACCAAACCGCCTTTATCGTCTCACGCCCAGGGCTATTTTATGGACAATGCTCTGAAATCTGCGGGGCCAACCACAGCTTTATACCAATCGTAATCGAAGCAGTACCACTAGAACACTTCGAAACCTGATCCTCATTAACACTAGAACTCGCCTCGCTAGGAAGCTAAATATTGGACAAAGCGTTGGCCTTTTAAGCCAAAGATTGGTGATTCCCGACCACCCCTAGCGAAATGCCACAACTAAACCCCGGCCCTTGATTCGCAATCCTAATGTTTTCATGACTAATCTTCCTAACCATTATCCCAACTAAAATCTTAAATCACATTTCACCAAATGAACCAACCCCAGTAAGTGCTGAAAAACACAAAACTGAATCCTGAGACTGACCATGATAGTAAGTTTTTTCGACCAATTTGCAAGCCCATCTTACCTAGGAATCCCACTAATCGCTATTGCAATTGCACTACCATGGGTATTCTACCCAACCCCATCATCCCGATGAATTAATAACCGACTTATTACAATTCAAGGGTGATTTATTAACCGATTCACAAACCAACTGATAATACCACTAAATGTAGGAGGACATAAATGAGCACTACTACTAGCCTCACTAATAATCTTCCTAATTACAATTAATATACTAGGCCTACTACCATATACATTTACACCAACAACACAACTATCACTCAACATAGGATTTGCCGTACCACTATGACTAGCCACAGTAATCATTGGAATGCGAAATCAACCAACCGTCGCCCTAGGACACTTACTACCAGAAGGAACACCCATCCCACTAATCCCAGTATTAATTATTATCGAAACAATTAGTTTATTTATCCGACCACTAGCCCTTGGAGTCCGACTTACAGCCAATTTAACCGCAGGTCATCTACTGATTCAACTTATTGCTACAGCTGTATTTGTCCTCCTACCAATAATACCAACAGTAGCAATCCTGACTGCTACAGTACTCTTCCTACTCACACTCCTAGAAGTTGCAGTTGCAATAATCCAAGCTTATGTATTTGTACTTCTCCTAAGCCTATACCTACAAGAAAACGTCTAATGGCCCACCAAGCACATGCCTATCACATAGTTGATCCAAGCCCATGACCACTAACCGGAGCTATCGCTGCCCTACTAATAACATCCGGCTTAGCAATCTGATTCCACTTCCACTCAACAACACTAATAACACTAGGAATTATCCTCCTACTTCTTACCATATATCAATGATGACGAGACATTATTCGGGAAGGAACCTTCCAAGGCCACCACACACCCCCAGTACAAAAAGGACTGCGATACGGAATAATCCTATTTATTACTTCTGAAGTATTCTTCTTTCTAGGATTCTTCTGAGCCTTCTACCACTCAAGCCTAGCACCAACACCAGAACTAGGAGGATGTTGACCCCCAACAGGGATTATACCACTAGACCCATTCGAAGTACCATTACTCAATACAGCTGTACTCCTAGCATCAGGGGTTACAGTAACATGAGCCCACCACAGCATTATAGAAGGTGAACGAAAACAAGCTATTCAATCCCTAGCACTAACCATTCTACTAGGACTTTATTTCACCGCACTCCAAGCCATAGAATATTATGAAGCACCTTTCACAATTGCAGACGGAGTTTATGGCTCAACATTCTTCGTAGCTACAGGATTCCACGGCCTACACGTTATTATTGGATCAACTTTCCTAGCAGTATGCCTCCTACGCCAAATCCAATACCACTTTACATCCGAACACCACTTTGGCTTTGAAGCCGCTGCCTGATACTGACACTTTGTTGACGTAGTATGACTATTCCTCTACGTATCCATCTACTGATGAGGCTCATATCTTTCTAGTATTAAAGTTTAGTACAAGTGACTTCCAATCACACAGTCTTGGTTAAACCCCAGGGAAAGATAATGAACTTAATTATAACCATCTTAGCTATTACAACAGCCCTATCCATAATTCTAGGAATTGTATCCTTTTGATTACCACAAATAAATCCAGACGCAGAAAAACTATCACCATATGAATGTGGATTTGACCCACTAGGATCCGCTCGATTACCATTCTCACTACGCTTCTTCTTAGTAGCAATCCTATTCCTTCTATTTGACCTAGAAATTGCCCTACTCTTACCACTACCCTGAGGAGACCAACTACACAACCCCACTGGAACATTTTTCTGAGCCACAACAGTCCTAATTCTATTAACTCTAGGACTAATTTATGAGTGAACCCAAGGAGGTTTAGAATGAGCAGAATAGGGAATTAGTCCAAAACAAGACCTCTGATTTCGGCTCAGAAAATCGTGGTTTAATTCCACGGCTCCCTTATGACACCCGTACATTTTAGCTTTAGCTCAGCATTCATTTTAGGCCTAATAGGACTAGCATTCCATCGAACCCACCTACTCTCTGCACTCCTATGCTTAGAGGGAATAATACTATCCCTATTTATTGCACTAGCCCTATGAGCATTACAATTTGAGTCCACAGGATTCTCAACAGCCCCTATGCTACTTTTAGCTTTCTCCGCCTGCGAAGCAAGCACTGGCCTAGCACTACTAGTAGCAACCGCCCGCACTCACGGTACTGACCGACTACAAAACCTTAACCTCCTACAATGCTAAAAGTACTAATTCCCACCATTATACTATTCCCGACAATTTGATTAGTCTCCCCCAAATGACTATGAACAACCACAACCGCACACAGTCTTCTAATCGCCCTAATTAGCTTAACATGACTAAAATGAACATCCGAAACCGGATGAACTTCCTCTAACATATATATAGCCACAGACCCATTATCAACCCCCCTTCTAGTACTAACATGCTGATTACTTCCACTTATAATTCTAGCTAGCCAAAACCACATCAACCCTGAACCAATTAACCGACAACGCTCGTACATTACACTCTTAACCTCACTACAAACCTTCCTAATTATAGCATTCGGGGCTACAGAAATTATTATATTCTACATTATATTCGAAGCCACACTCATCCCAACACTCATTATCATCACCCGATGAGGAAACCAAACTGAACGACTTAATGCAGGAACCTACTTCCTATTTTATACCCTAGCAGGATCTTTACCACTCCTAGTAGCCTTACTCCTACTACAACAATCCACAGGAACACTATCAATATTAACACTTCAATACTCTCAACCCATACAACTAAACTCCTGAGGCCACATAATCTGATGAGCCGGCTGTCTAATCGCATTCCTAGTCAAAATACCATTATATGGAGTTCACCTCTGACTGCCAAAAGCACACGTAGAAGCCCCCGTAGCAGGATCTATAGTACTGGCAGCAGTTCTACTAAAGCTAGGCGGATATGGAATAATACGTATAATAGTAATATTAGACCCACTATCAAAAGAATTAGCATACCCATTCATCATCCTAGCCCTATGAGGAATTATTATAACCGGATCAATCTGCCTCCGACAAACAGACCTAAAATCATTAATCGCCTACTCCTCCGTAAGCCACATAGGATTGGTAGCAGGAGGAATCCTAATTCAAACCCCCTGAGGCTTCTCAGGAGCAATCATCCTAATAATCGCTCACGGATTAGTATCATCAGCCCTATTCGGCACCTGATCCATCCTAGAAGAACGAACCCACAGCCGAACAATAATTCTCGCCCGAGGATTACAAGTAATCTTTCCACTAACCGCAGTATGATGATTTATTGCTAACCTGGCCAACCTAGCACTCCCACCACTACCAAACTTAATAGGAGAACTAATAATTATTACAACACTATTCAACTGATCCCCATGAACAATTCTACTAACTGGCTTAGGAACATTAATTACAGCCGGCTACTCCCTATATATATTCCTAATATCACAACGAGGCCCAACACCAAATCATATCACAGGACTTCAACCATTCCACACCCGAGAACACCTACTAATAACCATACACCTAATCCCAGTCATCCTACTAGTGACAAAACCAGAACTCATGTGAGGATGATGCTACTGTAAGTATAGTTTAACTAAAATATTAGATTGTGATTCTAAAGACATGGGTTAAAATCCCTTTACTCACCGAGGAAGAACAGAAAATAGTAAGTACTGCTAATCCTTACGCTCCGTGGTTAAAATCCACGGCTTTCTCAAGCTTTCAAAGGATAACAGCCCATCCATTGGTCTTAGGAACCAAAAACTCTTGGTGCAAATCCAAGTGAAAGCTAAAAATGACACTAATAATACACTCATCACTCCTTTTAATCTTTTTCATCTTAATATACCCACTAATCACAACACTTAACCCCAATCAACAAGAGTCAAAAATAGCAGAAATAACCAAAATCGCTGTTAGCTCCGCATTCTTTATTAGCCTACTACCCCTCATAATCTTTCTAAACCTAAAAACAGAAGGTATCATTACAAACTGACAATGAATAAACACTCAAACATTTGACGTAAACATAAGTTTCAAATTCGACCACTACTCACTAATCTTCGTCCCAATTGCCCTATATGTCACCTGATCAATTCTAGAATTTGCATTATGATATATACACTCCGACCCAAACATCAATCAATTCTTTAAATATTTACTCACATTCCTAGTAGCCATAATTATTCTAGTTACAGCCAATAATATATTCCAACTATTCATTGGTTGGGAAGGAGTAGGAATTATATCATTCCTCCTCATCGGATGATGACACGGACGAGCAGATGCTAACACAGCAGCCCTCCAAGCAGTAATTTATAACCGAGTAGGAGACATTGGACTAATTATAACCATAGCATGACTCGCAATAAACATTAACTCCTGAGAAATTCAACAAATCTTTACCCTATCAAAAAACTTTGATATAACTATCCCCCTCATAGGACTTGCCTTAGCAGCAACAGGAAAATCAGCCCAATTTGGCCTACACCCTTGACTTCCCTCCGCCATGGAGGGCCCTACACCAGTATCCGCCCTACTCCACTCAAGCACTATAGTTGTCGCAGGAATCTTCCTACTAATCCGCCTACACCCACTCATAGAAAATAACCAACCAGTACTAACAACCTGCCTATGTTTAGGAGCACTAACCTCACTATTCACAGCCACTTGTGCTCTAACCCAAAATGATATCAAAAAGATTGTAGCTTTTTCAACATCAAGCCAATTAGGGCTAATAATAGTCACAATCGGACTTAATCAACCACAACTAGCATTCCTACACATCTGCACCCATGCTTTCTTTAAAGCCATACTATTCTTATGCTCCGGATCAATTATCCATAGCCTAAACGACGAACAAGATATCCGAAAAATAGGAGGCCTATCTAACATTATACCCGCCACCTCAACCTATTTTATAATTGGCAGCCTAGCCCTAACAGGAACCCCATTCCTAGCAGGGTTCTTCTCCAAAGACGCAATCATTGAAGCCCTAAACACCTCCTACCTAAACGCCTGAGCCCTAATCCTAACATTAATCGCCACATCATTCACCGCAGTATATAGTTTCCGACTAGTATACTTCGTAACTATAGGAACCCCACGATTCCTACCCCTATCTCCAATCAACGAAAATAACCCATTAGTAATTAATCCTATCAAACGACTTGCCTGAGGAAGCATTATTGCAGGACTCATCATTACACAAAACTTCCCACCAATAAAAACACCAGTTATAACAATACCAACTACCATAAAAACAGCGGCCCTACTAGTAACAATCCTAGGCCTAATAACAGCCATAGAACTAGCCAACATAACAAGCAAACAAGTAAAAATAACCCCAATTATTCAAACACACCATTTCTCTAACATACTAGGATTTTTCCCAATAATCATTCACCGACTACTTCCAAAGCTCAAACTAACTTTAGGACAATCAGCCGCCACCCAACTCGACAAAACATGACTTGAAACTATCGGACCAAAAGGCCTATCACTAACACAAATAACCATGGCTAAAATTACAAATGACACTGCACGAGGAATAATTAAAACATACCTAACCATCTTCCTCCTAACTATAATCCTAGCCACTATCCCAATCCTCCTTTAAACCGCACGAAGAGTCCCACGACCCAAACCACGAGTAAGCTCTAACACAACTAACAACGTTAAAAGTAGTACCCAAGCACAAATAACTAACATACCCCCACCAGAGGAATATATTACAGCCACACCACTAACATCCCCACGTAAAATAGAAAACTCCTTCAATCCATCCACAACCACCCAAGAACCCTCATACCAACCCCCTCAAAAAAGCCCCGCCACTAAACCAACCCCTAATAAGTATAATAAAACATAACCTAACACAGAACGACTACCTCAAGCTTCCGGAAAAGGTTCAGCAGCCAAAGCTGCCGAATAGGCAAAAACTACAAGCATCCCCCCTAAATAAATTAAAAAAAGAACCAAAGATAAAAAAGAACCCCCATGACCGACCAAAACCCCACACCCCACCCCAGCTGCAACCACTAAACCAAGTGCAGCAAAATAAGGAGTAGGATTAGAGGCAACCGCCACCAAACCCACAACCAGAGACATTAATAATAAAAACATGAAATAGGTCATAATTCTTGCTCAGACTTTAACCGAGACTAATGACTTGAAGAACCACCGTTGTTATTCAACTACAAGAACCATTAATGGCAAACCTACGAAAAACACACCCCGTTATTAAAATCGCCAACGACGCACTAATTGATCTACCAGCACCATCCAACATTTCAGTATGATGAAACTTTGGATCACTCCTAGGACTATGCTTAATTACCCAAATCCTAACCGGACTATTCCTAGCCATACACTACACCGCAGACATTTCAACCGCATTCTCATCAGTAACCCACATCTGCCGAGACGTAAACTACGGCTGACTAATCCGCAACATACACGCTAACGGAGCATCATTCTTCTTTATTTGTATTTACCTACACATTGCCCGAGGACTATATTATGGATCATACCTTTACAAAGAAACCTGAAACATTGGAGTAGTCCTCCTACTATTAGTCATAATAACAGCCTTTGTAGGATACGTCCTCCCATGAGGACAAATATCCTTCTGAGGCGCCACAGTAATTACAAACCTACTATCAGCTGTACCATACATAGGAGACATGCTAGTCCAATGAATCTGAGGTGGATTTTCAGTAGATAACGCAACACTCACACGATTCTTCGCATTCCACTTCTTACTACCATTTATAATTGCAGCAGCAACCATTATACACCTACTATTCCTTCATGAAACCGGATCAAATAACCCAATCGGACTGAACTCAGACGCAGACAAAATCCCCTTCCACCCATACTTCTCATACAAAGACCTACTAGGGTTCGTAATTATACTACTAACCCTTATACTACTAGCATTATTCTCTCCCAACCTACTAGGAGACCCAGAAAACTTCACCCCAGCCAACCCATTAGTTACCCCTCCACACATTAAACCAGAGTGATACTTCCTATTTGCCTATGCAATTCTACGATCCATCCCAAACAAACTAGGAGGCGTTCTCGCACTACTATTCTCTATCCTAGTACTAATAGTAGTCCCCCTACTACACACCTCAAAACAACGAGGACTAACATTCCGCCCAATCACCCAGTTTCTATTTTGAACCCTAGTAGCAGACATAATTATCTTAACATGAATTGGGGGCATACCAGTAGAACACCCATTCATCATCATCGGACAAATCGCATCCGTCCTATATTTTGCACTCTTCCTCATCTTAATACCATTAGCAGGATGATTAGAAAACAAAGCACTAGAATGAGCTTGCCCTAGTAGCTTAGCCTAAAAGCATCGGTCTTGTAATCCGAAGATCGGAGGTTAAAATCCTCCCTAGCGCCCAGAAAAAAGAGATTTTAACTCTCACCCCTGACTCCCAAAGCCAGAATTCTAAACTAAACTATTTTCTGAAAACGCTGCCCCCGCAGCCATACACAATGTATGTAATATTACACCAATGTACTAATACATCTATGTATTATCACCAACTCATTATTTTAACCATAAAGCATGTACTAAATATTAGGCTATACATAAAGCATGTAATTAAGATTCAGAAATAACTTATTTTAACATGAGTCATATATTTACTCCACAAAATAATCGATCTCAAATATTTTCTTTGTAAAATCAACTAGAATTTTAAAATAACATATTAATGTAGTAAGAGACCACCAACTAATTTATATAAAGGTATATCATGCATGATAGGGTCAGGGACAATAATTGTGGGGGTTGCTAAAAATGAACTATTACTGGCATCTGGTTCCTATTTCATGGACATAACTGTAATATCCCCATATTAATAACTATACTGGCATCTGATTAATGGTGTAGTACATACGTTTAATAACCCAACATGCCAAGCGTTCTTTTATATGCATAGGGTATCTCTTTTTGGTTTCCTTTCATCTTGCATCTCAGAGTGTAAACTCAAATATTGAATTAAGGTTGAACATTTCCTTGCACGTCACCATTATGTGTAGTTATTATAAGACATAACTTAAGAATTACATATCTGTTAATCAAGTGCATAACATATATATATATTGTTCAACTATCCTTACTATAGTGCCCCCCTTGGTTTTCGCGCGTCAAACCCCCCTACCCCCCTACGCTCAGCAAATCCTGTTTTCCTTGTCAAACCCCTAAACCAAGGAGGACCCAAGAACGTATGAGCCAACAAGTCGAGATATGAATTGGCATCCCCGCATTTTATTTATATATATATATATATATGTGCACAATCCATTATTTTTAAAATTTACCATTAACCTAAAAACACCAATTAAATAAACCACAAAAAGAACTCGACACTAAATATTCTGATATAATC